TCATAGATTTTTTTTTGGTATCGTTTTGGCGGCATGGCCGAGCGGTAAGGCGGGGGACTGCAAATCCTTTTTCCCCAGTTCAAATCCGGGTGTCGCCTAATCACCAAAAGAATTGACATAACCTCTCCTGTTTTGCTGATATAATTTGGAAAATTTTTCCGGCGAAAGCAAACGCAGGAAACTGATAAATCTTGATAGTCCTTCCATTACTAACGGAGTGTCTACGTTTAGGGGCCGGGTTTGGAATTCGATTGGATAGAAGGACGGAAATCGAATTGCGTTTTTAGTTGCGGAAAGGACAGAAGATACTTTGTATACATATTCATCAAAGTCTTTGAGTACTCCGGTATTCAATCAATTCAATCAATATTAATTCGATTGAATGAGTAATTGGCTTTTACTTATATATAATATATACCTTTTTTCTTTTTTCGTTAACCTCTAGGCAAGAACATAATAAGGCGTCCTCCGATTGTTTCATAGAGACAATAAGGAGACGTTAAGGATTAGATCAAAATAAAATGGGAAAGAAATAGAGTATGGGCTAGGTAGTGATCTACCTTTCTTCTATTTTTTTATACTTACTTAATGAAGGGCAACAAAAGAAAGAATCTATTTTTCTTATTTCTACAAATTAATTTAATATAATTTCTTTGATACTTCCAAGGGGAGGGGGTCTCCGCATATTAAGCTTGTGCTTAATCTTTTCTGATTATACTAGAACTCTTCTAAGACCCCTACCTTATAAGTTAGAGTTGAATTTATTGGATTGTTTCATCAACGATCTTAGGTCAGAATTTTTGACTCTGCGCCAGTGATTCCACTATTATTTATTAGTGAACAATAATTCAAGAATTCCGTCATAGAGATAGGGGACATAATTCATATGGATATAGTAAATCTCGCTTGGGCTGCTTTAATGGTAGTCTTTACATTTTCCCTTTCACTCGTAGTATGGGGAAGAAGTGGACTCTAGAAGTATTACTAATTGTAATTGAGTTTAGGAATTAAACTTTATCAATTTTTTTTTGTATAAATCGTTCAGTTCTGAAAAGCTTTTTTTAGTTGAAATTTCACTATTTCAACACTATTTCAATTTAAAATTCAATTTTTAAATTGAAATAGAAATAAAAAAACATCTGCATTTCAAAATTTTCTTGGGTTTAGTGTTGTAATATAGTTTTTGAATAATATATATGAAGAATACTCTTTCAATTTCACAAATATTTCAATTATTTCCGTGTTTGTATTTCGAAAGTAAAAAGAATAAAAAGTAAAAGAAATACAAATGGTAGTAAATTTATTCCAACGAAATTCTTGATCAATTTTCTATTTCGATGAACCCGCTCTTACTAAAATTAGATATGGACCGTGAGGAAGAGTTGAACTTTTTTATTATTCAAAGAGAAAATAGTTCTGTTATTACATTACGTAGATACACATTTTCTATCGGAAACAGACATAGTAGTTCTCTAACGAGATACTACTACACAGACTAAAATAATGTCTTGGGCGAGTCACATATTGCGCATTTCCCGTTTGTTTTAATATTTTGCAAATTTTATTTATGTTGTATTTGTTTTATTGAACTCACTGTTCAAACGTTAAAAGAGGTTTACTAACCCCCCCTTTTTTCGAAATCCGAAGGAGTTTCCATAGATCATCTGTCAACTGATCGATCAATGACTTCTTTGTCAGAATGCTAGTAAAAAGATTACTTTTTTCTTTTATTATACCCATCAAAGAGGCCCTTGATTCTTTTGATCAGGATTCATATTGAAAATAATCAGCAATACAGGAATTAGAATCGTACGAGTCGCTTTTCGATTATTTCAAATTGATTGAAATCAACACAAATTAAATACAAAACAGATGGATAAAGCAAAGAAATAGAATTGGGGGGCGCTATATACATTATATATAATATGTAATTGATATCCATATATATATACCGATATATAGAAATATGACGATACTGTTGTAGATTGATCTCTATTAAATTAACCCGGATTACAATACACCTTATATACACTACAATAACAATAGTAGATAGTATGGTAGAAAGAAATATCTGAATCTTTCTACCATACTATCGTATTTCATAGAATACGGCGAATTCTAGTCTGCCCGGTTCATTTAAGACGCGAAATTTGAATCCCTTTCTTCTCTTCAATTATTGATAAGAACTAAAAAGTAAAGTTGAATTCAAATTAATCACCTTGGCTGACTGTTTTTACGTATATTATAAGTAAAAAAGCGGTAGGAACTAGAATAAACAGTGCAGTAGCAATAAATGCGAGAATATTTACTTCCATAATCTCATTGTTTCGTTTTTCTTTAATTTGCAATAACTCGGGAGTTAATCCCATAGAGATAATAAATCTTTCGCTTGTAAATTCAACGGGATGAATTACATCTCGATGATATCGAATCGGATCAGATCAATATCATGAATAACAATATCTGCACTATCAAATCAATTCATGGTCAAGAATTGAATAGTATAACATAGGAAGATCTTTTATCCATACCGAACTCCAAATTTTATTCCTGATCCAACCAATAATTCCTTTCTTTTTTATTTATCATTCTTTTTTATTCTTTCTTTTATATAACCTACTGCCCTCTTTGTCCAACCATCTGATGAAGTATCATTGAACCGCCCTTACACTTACCATTGATTCTAAACAACCCTCAATAAACAATAGAATCTAAATAAAAAAAAAAGAAAGGAGTTAAGTTCGAAACTTCTTTTTTTTTACAGATCTAATCTTCTTGGAAAACAAAAGAAGGATGATACAGACGAGTACAAGTTTCGGTATAAAAAATCTAATATTCCATCAAATTAACTGTTTGTTTTTATTATTTTTATTGTTATCTAAAAATTTCAAAAGTTTGTTCTTTCAAGGAAACCCCCTAAGAAAAAAGCGATCCCTGAAAGTATTCTATTACAATAACTATGTTAAAGTTATTTTATATCGTGCAAATTCCATTTATATATGTACTTCCGGGAAACATAGAGTACTCTATTCGACAGAGTAGCAGTAACCGAAAAAGCCATACTCAGTACAGTATGGTATCTCTTGGAATCCCGAATCTGATTCTACCAATAATTATCCTAATTCACATATGTCTATCTCCCATCAATCGAATTAGTACTAGTCAAAGAAATGGAAATTACCCGATTGATGATAAATGTGAAATAAAAAAGAAAAAAATAAAGAAGAGGGATTGCCGTTGGGAAGGAAATTCTAGTTACTTTAATACAAAAAAAATCTTTCACAAAAAATCGAGAGCAGAGTTGATATATTTTTTTATTGGATCCGTCGGGACTGACGGGGCTCGAACCCGCAGCTTCCGCCTTGACAGGGCGGTGCTCTGACCAATTGAACTACAATCCCAAGTAAATACCATAATAAAATAAAGTATTATGTATACATATTTTTATGATTTTATTCTAACCCCTTCAATTTTGAATTTAGATTCAAATTGGCGTGTTGTAACAGAGCCGTGAGTGATATATATGATACCCATATGAGTATGCGCTTGCGCTTTAGTGAGACCGACCTGGATTACTAGTAACCCTTTCCTTATTGCCAAATAAATGGGATAATTTTTCTTTCAATGAAAAGGGTTTTTTTCTTTATCCCTTTCCTTAGATTGTATTTTATACTTATAGATCCTTATAAGAATAAAGACCATTATCATATCAAGATCCTAATTTGTTGGAAAAATAGAGTAACTATAGTAAATAAAGAGTGCTATAGATATAGCAGAGAAGCAAATTTCTCTTCCGTATTGGGGAGGGGGGGATCGGGCATTTCTGAAGAGCACAAAATGGGTTATATGATACCATTTCGTGGTAGATCGGCGAATTTTTGGGCCGAGCTGGATTTGAACCAGCGTAGACATATTGCCAACGAATTTACAGTCCGTCCCCATTAACCGCTCGGGCATCGACCCAGGAAAAATAAATTCCAGGCTTATTGATAATCCATGATCAACTTCCTTTCGTAGTACCCTACCCCCAGGGGAAGTCGAATCCCCGCTGCCTCCTTGAAAGAGAGATGTCCTGGACCACTAGACGATGGGGGCATACCATACTTGAACGGCCGCCCTGATACTATGCAGATAGTATGCATAATTTTTTAAAATTGTCAATATAATGGAATGGGATGGTATGGTATGACTCGATACGGAGGATCTTTCTATCTTTCACGATTCTATAGCATTTTTTCCGCCAATAAATTAGTTCATAATTTAGTTCAGAGGCTGCGCCAAATTTCTTTATCAATCATTCAATGAAATATGTTGGATCTCTGTTAAATTAGTAGGTACGTGTAGCAATTAAATAAATTTCGTTATGATGTCAATTAGGATCGGAAAAAATTCATTGTATTGCTATTTATCAAATCCAATATCAATAAACCGTTTTATTTTACCTATATTCACTAGTATATCCTTCCCTAGAATTTTATTTACCGCACAAGTAAAATTTTTAATTTCTGAACGAACCGCTATACGTATAAGATATAGACTTATTATAATCTATGTACATAGATTATAATAAGTCTATATACTAAACTCATAGTGGCTAGTAATTCGTGACTTTATTCAGTAATTGAATCAAACAAGCCCTTTTAACTCAGTGGTAGAGTAACGCCATGGTAAGGCGTAAGTCATCGGTTCAAATCCGATAAGGGGCTTTGGTTTTTTCATAAATCAAAAAACTCCGGCGGTAATATTCCTGTTTTAAGTACGAATAAAGTTATTGTGGATATTTGTAATAAAAATAAAAAAGTAACAAATTGTATAATGTAATATACGTATAATTTAATATCATTATATAAATTATAACATACTAATAAATTAGAGTCTAAATTATAGTTATAGTTATAAATTTGCTAATCTTATTATAATGAATTATAAATTATAATTAAGATTAGCAAATTATAATAAATACGGATTAAGTAGTCTCCTTAGAATAAAATATTCCGATT